AGCTCCTAAGACTGGGGTGGGGCAAAATAAAAAGAAAATAGAAACAACGAATTAATCTGGACCCATTCGGCTTTGTACCTATACAAGATGGTATAGCATCCCATAAGAGGATCTTTTTTTGATTGGCTTTGAGTATGATTCATGATCCCCATAGAATTCGTGTAGATACGAGTTAATTAGCAAAGGAAGGTATCAATTTCAATCAATATCTGTGTCATCCGGATCTCATTAACAAACAATAAAGTTCAATACGGAACAGATGTATTTTCTTTGGACTTAATTGCTTTTATTTTGCATCAGGCTCCAATGAATAATTGGAAATCAATGTAACGATGGGGGGGGGGGGATTCATAGATTCCATTCACTTTAGTTTATCTTTATGGAAATGGAAAAATTTCTGAACCTGAAATAAAGCAAAATCCGTAGAAAATGAACCATGCCCATATGTAGTTTTATTGTTCTATTTCAGTGACACCGGTATTTCGGTTTCGGTGAAAAAGATTTGTGATCTCTTAAATATACACGATGACCCCCGGTGACAATTGTTCGGTGTATCCGATGGATACGGAAAGGTCATACTCCTACGATTTGGATTTTCTCAATCAGATGAAAGAATAGCGACCTTAATCTTATCTTCCATGAGCTCTTTTCTATCCATCCCCATGAAAACAACTAAATTGGATTTTTTTCTCGACCCATCCATCTGATTTAAATCATTGATGATTCAATTGGAAAAGAAACATGGATTTCTCTTATGATGATCGAATTCGCGTCTCTTTAATCAATGAGATATCTGCTAAACTTTTTAGTTACTCGTTGTGATTGTGCCGACTTGTTGATTTGATTGATTTAGAGATCAAATTAAATTCAGTCTTTACAGGAAAACTTATTTATAGTAATGATAATGATGTCGAAGTAGGAAATTCTTGAAACCATTTTATTTTTTATGATTCCTTACCTTATAAATCCTCGCTATTCGAAGAAGTGTGAGATTGGTGAATCTATCCTATCGAGTCACTTGCGACTTTTCCGGGTCATTAGAATAGCTTATTTGGTTAATGACTCATTTTATTTTGTTCCAGTATTGGTAATCGAATTAAAGACTCGTCTTTAGTTTAGTTGTTCGAGAAAGAATTGGAATTGGATCTTTCATGATTGATCGTCCCGAACAATATAACAATATGTTGAAGATGTAGATGTAAATAAATAAGTGTTAAGCAACTCATTTCTTCGTGTTTTTTATAAATGTGTTTCATTCCTATAACAGAATATGGGTTAATTTGGATTTTTGCTGAGATTTCCCCAGAGAAATACCTATTCATACATATATAAAAATAAAGTATGGACTACTATGCACCGATGGGGCCAATGACTATTCATGATTCCATATTGAATCAATTCCATACCGGTCCAAATTAGAGGAATGTTATGGTAAAACTTCGTTTGAAACGATGTGGTAGAAAGCAACGTGCGACTTGAAGGACATGATCGGCTGTGGATTCTTGCATCCACCATTTTTTTATATATCAATGAAGATGCTCTTGGCTCGACATAGTTTGTTCTGTGCCACCAGGACCCCATTTTGGGGGGTTGTAAATAGTACATGATGGAGCTCGAGCATAAATTCTTGATTCATTTATCAGAGGGAAGGATCTAGGGTTAGTGCCAGTCAATAAGTTGGAACAACTTCGTAAGTATATCTTCGATATAGAAATCGCAAATTCGAACAAGTTTCAAATAAAAAAGCAAAAAAAGGAAAATTTGTCGGAATTGGTAAAACTATTTCGATCAAAAGTGTATCACAGGGGAATCAACCATTTGTATGATTCTTCAATAGAAAGAACAAAAGGTATGTTGCTGCCATTTTGAAACAATTAAGGATCACCGAAGTAATGTCTAAACCCAATGATTCAAAGCAAAGATAAAGGATACCGGAACAAGGAAACGCCATTTTCAATTGTCTCAATAACTAGATCAGAATGAGAAAGGAAAATCGATTCTAGACGAGACAAACAAAAGAGGTTAGAGACGGCTCAATAAATGTCTAAGGATTTCCCTTCGAGCTCTTTGAGAATTACCCAACTTGAGTTATGAGTACGAATGAGATTTCTTTTTTTTTTTTATTCCTTCCAAAAAAAAAACGACTCAAATCCTAATCTAATTGATGATTTTATGGATCCATTTGCCACTATATACAATACATAAATTCGAATCATTCTTTCTCGAGCCGTACGAGGAGAAAACCTCCTATACGTTTCTAGGGGGGGCATTGTTCATCTATATCTATCCCAATGAGCCATCTATCGAATCGTTGCAATTGATGTTCGATCCCGAAGAGAAGGAAGAGATCTTCGTAAAGTGGGTTTTTACGATCCGATAAAGAACCAAACTTATTCAAATGTTCCTGCTATTCTATATTTCCTTGAAAAAGGCGCTCAACCTACAGGAACTGTTCATGATATTTCAAAGAAGGCGGAAGTATTTAAGGAACTTCGAATTAATCAAACGAAATCAAATTTATGAAATAGAAAAAAAAGATTGAGTGAAATAACTGGCAATTGAGGGGATTGCCATCAATCATATGGTTTTCGTTGGGACTCTACGAATAAATAAGGGATCAATCTTGCTATTGTTTGTACTTCTATTGAAAACCAGAGATTTTTTTCCTACTTCTTCTTTATTTATTCCCCCCCACACACTTCATTTCTTATCTATGTAGTGCCAATCCAACACAAGTCTTTATTTTCTTTATTTCATTTTTTTTTTCTCAAAATTCAATTTATATTGACAATGGTGTATCGATCAAATATAATTCGATCGTGGATAAATAGATCTATTTATCTACGTCCCATAAGTTTGTTTCTTTACTTCACTAGGTTCGCCGGATTCACTGTGACACAAGAAGTATCTTCTTAAGATAATGAAAAAAAAAAATGATCAAAACAGGAGGGTCCACAAATTTTTACATCTATCTATATTTATCCGTGAATCCGTTGTATTTGAATCTGATCTGAACATTTTGATGTTCATAATTGATCATCAAATGTTTCTTTTAGATTTGTTGCTAGTTCAATGTTTTGATGGGGTAGGGCAATCCAATCTCTTTATTTCTTTTTTTTTTATTCCGATCGTATCTACACACCATATTTATACGGGTTGCTAACTCAACGGTAGAGTACTCGGCTTTTAAGTGCGGCTAGGATCTTTTACACATTTGGATGAAGCAACAGATTCGTCCATACCATTGGTATGGTTTGTAAGACCACGACTGATCCTGAAAGGGAATGAATGGAAAAAACAGCATGTCGTATCAATGGAGAACTCTGAGAATACTTCCTGGGTCGGTAGAAAATCTTGTTTTGATTCTTGGAACGGTACCAAATCAATTCACAGTTTGGTCGAGTGAATAAATGGATAGAGCCCTAATGGCTCCAATTATAAGGAAACCAAAAGCAACGAGCTCGGTTCATAATTCGAATGATTACCCGATCTAATTAGACGTTAAAAATAGATTAGTGCCTGATGCGGGAAAGGGTTCTCCTGTGAGTGGATCATCGATTCCTTTTTTTTTCATGAATCCTAACTATTAACTATTCTTTCTCTATTATGGAGTGGAGACGAATGTGTAGAAGAAACGGTATACTGATAAAGAGAATTTCTTCCAAAGTCAAAAGAGCGATCGGGTTGCAAAAATAAAGGATTTCTAACCATCTCTTGTAACTATAACGAACACAAACAAATTGGATGGAAAGAGAGAGGATCCGTTCATTGGACTCCCCGTCTCCGGGGTATCTATTCTTTTATTACTATATACCCTGTTCTGACCGTATCGCACTATGTATCATTTGATAACCCAAGAAATCCCCCGTGCCTTTGTATAATTTCAAATGGAGGAATTACAAGGATATTTAGAAATAGATAGATCTAGGCAACAACACTTCCTATATCCGCTTCTATTTCAGGAGTATATCTACGCACTTGCTCATGATCATGGTTTAAATGGATCGATTTTTTACGAACCTATGGAAAATTTCGGTTATGACAATAAATCCAGTTCACTAATTGTGAAACGTTTAATTACTCGAATGCATCAACAGAATCATTTGATTCTTTCGGTTAATGATTCCAACGAAAATAGATTCGTTGGACACAACAAGAATTTTGATTTTCAAATGGTATCAGGGGGTTTTGCAGTCATTATGGAAATTCCATTCTCGCTGCGATTAGTATCTTCCCTAGAAGAAAAAGAAATAGCAAAATCTCATAATTTACGATCTATTCATTCAATATTTCCCTTTTTCGAGGACAAATTATCACATTTAAATCATGTGTCAGATATACTAATACCTCATCCCATCCATCTGGAAATCTTGGTTCAAACCCTTCACTGCTGGATACAAGATGCCCCCTCTTTGCATTTATTGCGATTCTTTCTCCACGAGTATCGTAATTCGAATAGTCTCATTACTCCAAAGAAATCCATTTCTCTTTTTTCAAAAGAGAATCAAAGATTCTTCTTGTTACTATATAATTCTCATGTATATGAATGTGAATCCGTATTAGTATTTCTCCATAAACAATCTTCTCATTTACGATCAACATCCTCTGGAACTTTTCTTGAGCGAACACATTTCTATGGAAAAATAGAACATCTTGTAGTAGTGCTTCGTAATGATTTTCAGAAGACCCTATGGTTGTTCAAGGACCCTTTCATGCATTATGTCAGATATCAAGGAAAATCCATTCTGGCTTCAAAGGGGACTCATCTTCTGATGAAGAAATGGAAATCTCACCTTGTCCATTTTTGGCAATGTCATTTTTACTTGTGGTCTCTACCGGACAGGATCCATATAAACCAATTATACAATCATTCCTTCTATTTTCTGGGCTATCTTTCAAGTGTACGACTAAACACTTCGGTGGTAAGGATTCAAATGCTAGAGAATTCATTTCTAATAGATACTTCTATTAATAAATTCGAGACCCTAGTCCCAATTATT